GTTTGGTATGGGTTTTATTTTTTAATATTGCTTATTATTTATGGGTGGTTGTAAGGAGATTTGTTTTGGTATGTAGTGTGTTGTGTTTATTCTAGGTGGAGTTCATATAAATGTTTTTGATTAAATATAAAAATAATGGTTAAAATTGTTTGTGTTTGTTAGTTTTGTATTAGGGGTAAAACGGAGGAATGTTAAATGCAAACAAACGAATGATAAACGGTTTGGACAATCTAGGTGAATATAGTCATTTATTTTGTCAAATTGATGAAAAAAAAAATTAACGATAAAAAAAACGATGGAAATTGACGGTTTAGGTGACAATTACTGGAAGCTAAAATAAAAAAAAATATGTCCGACGACCATGACATAGTTTGCCACACTATAGGTAGTCGGGGGACCCACCATGAATGGGGTCAAAGTGCATCAGTGTCAAAGTTGAGACGACCTTATCCACAAACCATGACATTTGGGACATTACGGGCGCCGGCTGCTCGACGGTCATGTGATGGACATGTCAAGAGGAAGATAACTCCTGCTACGCACTTTGAAGGGCATATTGAAGATACCCCAAAAAGAAAACAAGTGTAGGAGATGTCGGATGCCGCGATAACGAGGCCAAATGAGGAGTATTCAACCGACATAGTTGTATCTGTGAAGAGCAAGAAGGAGTGAAGAGGCAGGTTATGGCCCTGAAATAGGAACCAGAGGCGCAAAAGAGCAAGTTGGGCTAGGGTGTAGGGGGAAAGTATGGTCCTGAAGCTGGTCGTTGAGGACATCACTGACGTTGAGTAGCTCGGTTCTCGTGAGGTTCACGACTAATAGATAACCAGGCACTCTGGCTTGTGAGTACTTGAAGGCTGTTGGACGGGAAGATGACCCTAGGAGGTGGGCTGAGTTCATGGACTGGAGGATTCATTAATGTGGGGGAACATTCCTCGTTCACGAGGGTGGAGTGTTGGGCGCAGGGAATAAGTCCCGATCTGGGGTAACGCGTGTGTGTTGTCTGGGGTAGGATCACTTGGGTTTGTGGTACCTGAAGTAGGGATGTGCCTAGAGGTGTTATAGTCCGATTTGGGGTTTAATAGAGGTTCATAATTGAGTTACGTTGGTTCTGGCATTACTAGTTATGTGGAATATCCTACATTGATATAGTGTCTGATGTGGACATTAATTGTATGCAAAGTAATACATACCCTAGAAATCATGTAAAAACATGATGGGGGGGGGAAGGGGGGGGTCGGCAAGGTAGGTTCCTGTAGTTAAATCCCTATAACAGTGGCTTTTCAGGCCACAGACCCTGGATAAAAGCCAGGCAGGAATTTATGATAAATTTTGTTATTTTCATGAGTTTGTGTTTCATCTTAGGGGGGTTAGCAGTTGCATCCAATCCTTCTCCTTATTATGGGGTGGTAGGGTTAGTTGTAGCTTCTGCTGCAGGGTGCGGGTGGTTGGTAAGTTTGGGGGTGTCTTTTGTGTCCTTGGTGTTGGTTTTAGTGTATCTGGGTGGTATGTTGGTAGTGTTTGTTTACTCTGTATCCCTAGCGGCGGACCCTTATCCAGAGTCTTGGACTGATTGGCGGGTTATTGCTTATGGTCTGGGGATGGGGTTGGTTGTTGTGGGGGTGGTTGTGGTAGGGCTCTCTGAGGTGTATGTTGGTGGGGGGACGGTGAATAATGAGGGCCTATCATCAGTGCGGTTGGACTTTAGTGGGGTAGCGGAATTTTACTCGGGCGGGGCGGGGCTGTTTTTAATTTCTGGGTGGGGCTTGTTGTTGACTTTGTTTGTGGTGTTGGAGCTTGTGCGGGGGTTATCTCGGGGGGCAATTCGGGCAGTTTAGGGTATGTGTCAGAGAGTAGTTTAGTTCAAAATATCAGCTTTGGGAGCTGGTGATAAAGGTTCGACCCCTTTCTTTCTGATGTATGGGGGTTTTCTGTTATGGGGAAACTCTAAGGAGAGATGTAATCTCCAGTCTTTGGTTTACAAGACCAATGTTTTTCATAAACTATTAGAGTTGATTAGAGTTTTAGTAATTTGTTTTCTAGTACGCTTGCAATGGGGAATAGAACTAGGATGATCGTAAAATAGGTGAATGAGGCTACTTGTCCAATGATGATGAATGGGTGCTCAACTGGCTGGCTTCCTACTCATGTTAAAATCAGTAGGTTGGCAACGAGGGTTCAGAATAGGATTTGTGATAGGGGTCGGAAAGTTATTGAGCGTTGTTTGGATTTGTGGAGTAGTGGAAGCAGGAATAGGACTAGGACGGAGGCGGCTAGGGCTAGGACTCCCCCTAGCTTGTTGGGGATTGATCGTAGAATGGCGTAAGCGAATAGGAAGTATCATTCGGGTTTAATATGGGGAGGTGTGGCTAGTGGGTTGGCGGGCGTGAAATTTTCTGGGTCTCCTAGGAGGTTTGGGGAGAAAAGGGCCAGGGCGACTAGCAGAGTAAGTATTAGGACAAATCCTAGGATGTCTTTGATTGAATAGTATGGGTGGAATGGAATTTTATCGCAGTCTGAGGGAATTCCTAGTGGGTTGTTTGATCCTGTTTCGTGTAAGAAGGTTAGATGCACGAGGGTAAGTCCTGCGATTAGGAATGGGAGTAGGAAGTGTAGGGCGAAGAATCGGGTTAGTGTGGGGTTGTCTACTGAGAATCCTCCTCAGGCTCATTCTACTAGGGTTTGACCGATGTAGGGGATTGCTGAGAATAGGTTAGTAATTACTGTAGCCCCTCAGAATGATATTTGTCCTCATGGTAGGACATATCCTACAAAGGCGGTTGCTATTAAGGTGAGTAGGAGAATGACTCCGATATTTCAGGTCTCTTTGTTTAAGTATGAGCCGTAGTAGAATCCTCGTCCGATGTGTAGGTAGATGCAGATGAAGAAGAAGGAAGCCCCATTTGCGTGTAGGTTTCGGATTAGTCATCCGAATTGGACGTTTCGACACATGTGGGCTACGGAGTTGAAAGCTAGGGTGGTGTCTGCTGTGTAGTGTGTGGCTAGCAGGAGGCCTGTGACAATTTGTGTAATTAAGCAGATTCCTAGGAGGGATCCAAAGTTCCATCAGGTGGAGATATTTGATGGTGTGGGAAGATCAATTAGGGAGTTATTGATGGTTTTTAGTAGGGGGTGGTTTTTACGAAGATTGAGGGCCATTGAGGTTGGTTCTGTATGTGGATGCGATGAGGATGAAGATGGATAGGGCGAATGATCCTAGATAGGCCTTGATGAGGCCTGTGTGTAGGGTGGTTAGGGCTTTCGATGCTATTAGTTGTAGGTTGGCTAGTCCTTCTGGCCCTAATATTTTTATTCAGGAGAGATCTACTAGGTGTGAAGAAATTTTTTGGCCCCCGCCGAGCAGGTAGGTTGTGCTGAGACGATGGGTTAGTGGGTTGAAGTAGCCTAGGGTGGAGGAAAAATTTGATATGTGGCTTTGTTTGGGCTTGATTAGGGTTTGGGTTATTTTTGATAGTTCTAGGGCTATGGCTACTCCCAGTGCTGTGACTACGATGGCGGTGATTTTGATTGATAGAGGTATAGTTATTGGTGGGGTTTTTGCAGGTGGGATGTAGGAGGTGATTAGGAATCCTGCTACGATGCTTCCTAGGGCGAGTCGGGTGATGGGGGATAGTACTGCTGGGTTGTTTTCGTTTATAGGGGATAATGGTGGGATGCGGGTGAATCCTGCCTGGACGGATAGGATTATTCGGGTGGTGTATACTGCGGTGAATGATGTGGCTAGGAGAGTTAGAGTCAGCGCTCAGGCATTTAGGTATGATGTGCTGAGGCTTTCGATGATCTGGTCCTTTGAGTAGAACCCTGCTAGGAATGGTGTTCCTATTAGGGCTAGGTTGCCGATGGTTAAGCAGGAGGTAGTGGTTGGGAGCATTTTCTGTAGGCCTCCCATCTTTCGGATGTCTTGTTCACCGTTGAGGCTGTGAATAATAGACCCGGAGCAGAGGAATAGCATGGCTTTGAAGAATGCATGTGTTGAAATGTGCAGAAAGGCTAGTTGAGGAAGGTTTAGTCCGATGGTGACTATTATTAGCCCTAGTTGGCTTGATGTGGAGAAGGCAATGATTTTTTTGATGTCGTTCTGAGTTAGGGCGCATGTGGCTGCGAACAGGGTGGAGATTGCTCCTAGGCATAGGCAGAGGGATATAGCAGTGGGGTTGTTGTTAAATAGTGGATGGGTCCGAATGAGCAGGAAGATGCCGGCTACTACCATTGTGCTGGAGTGGAGTAGGGCGGATACGGGTGTGGGTCCTTCCATGGCAGCGGGCAGTCATGGGTGTAGTCCAAATTGGGCAGATTTGCCTGTTGCGGCCAGAATTAAGCCTAGTAGTGGGAGTGTGGGGGTTTGGTCTGGTGAGGAAATTTGTTGGATTTCTCAGCTGTTTAGGGTAGAGGCTAGTCACGCTATGCAGAGGATGAGCCCTACATCTCCTACTCGGTTGTATAGTACGGCTTGTAGGGCGGCAGTGTTGGCTTCTGCCCGTCCATGTCATCAACTAATGAGGAGGAACGATATGATCCCGACTCCTTCTCATCCGATGAACAGTAAAAAGAAATTGTTGGAAGCGATCAGAATGAGTATTGCTATGAGGAAGAATAGTAGATAGGTAAAGAATTTTGTGATGTGGGGGTCTGATGCTATGTACCATGTTGCGAATTGTAGGATGGATCATGATACAAATAGGGCGATTGGGAAGAATGTCAATGAGTAGAAGTCTATTTTTACGCTGATAGGGATTTTAAAGTTTATAATGAATTTTCATTCTCACAGGGAGGTAAGGCTTTCTGTTCCTGAGTGGATGTGGATGGTTATTGGGATGAGGCTAATCAGGAAGGAAGTTTTTACGGTGTTCGTGATGGTGGCGGGGGTGTTTTTGAATTTGCTCGATAGTAGGGGAAGGACAATGGGGGTGGATAGTGTTGCTAGTGTGAGTAGTATGGTTGTGTTGAGGACTAGTGATAGGTCCATTACTTTCACTTGGATTTGCACCAAGATGGGTGGTTCCTAAGACCACTGGATTGCTGTTATCCTTTGAAAGTAAGGGGACTGAGGTTTCAGACTCAGACACAGGGATTAGCAGTTCCTGCTGGCGTGGCCTTCCCCTCGGCAAGTAAGAAGGGTCTAACTTCTGTCTTTGGGATCACAGCTCAATGTTTTGGTTAAACTATACTTGCATATAGGGATGCCTGAGATGAGTTCGGGTTTTAGGATGAGTAGTAATATTGGAATTATGTGTAGGGCTATGAGGAGGTGCTCTCGTGTGGAGGTATTTTGGATAAGTGTGATGTGGGCTGGCATTGGCCCTCGTTGTGTTATAATTAGCATGTATAGGGTGTATGAGGCGGTTAGCAGGATGGCGGCACCTGTTAGAATGATTGTGAGTGAGGATCAGTTGAACAGGGCGATTATGATGGTTAGTTCTGCTATAAGGTTTGTTGTAGGCGGTAGGGCTATGTTGGTGAGGTTGGCTAGTAGTCACCAGATGGCTATTAGGGGTAATAGAGGTTGTAGGCCTCGTGTCAGAAGCAGGATTCGGCTGTGTGTTCGTTCGTAGTTTGTGTTGGCCAGGCAGAATAGTATGGAAGAGGTTAGTCCGTGGGAGATTATCAGGATTATTGCGCCCGAGAATGCTCATTGGGTTTGGATTATAGTTGCGGCAACCACTAGGCCTATGTGGCTTACGGAGGAGTAGGCGATTAGGGATTTTAAGTCGATTTGTCGTAAGCAGATGGCGCTGGTTATTAGGGCCCCTCATAGTGCTAGGGTGATAAAAGGGTAGTGAAGGTTGTTTAGTGAGGGGTTTACTAGGATAGTGACTCGTATGATTCCGTACCCCCCTAGTTTTAATAGCAGGGCGGCTAGTAGTATGGAGCCTGCGATGGGGGCTTCTACGTGGGCTTTGGGTAGTCATAGGTGCAGGCCGTATAATGGGGCCTTTACTATGAAGGCCAGTAGGAGGGTTAGGCTGGTTGCTAGACCTGTTCAGGAGGTAGTCACTGTAGGGTGTGATAGTTTTAGTATAGGGAAGTATAGGGTACCGAGTTGGTTGTGTAAGTGGAGGATGGTAACTAATAGTGGGAGCGAGCTGGCGAGTGTGTAGAATAGCAGGTAGATTCCGGCGCTTAATCGTTCTGGTTGGTTTCCTCATCGTGTGATTAGGATTAGTGTTGGGATCAAAGTGGCCTCGAATGCGATGTAGAACAGTATTAGCTCTGAGGCGGAGAAGGCTAACAGGATGAAGGGTTGGGCTAGGGCTATTGTCGTAATGAAGGCTCGTTTGCGGATTGGGGGTTCTTGATCTAAGTGGTTTTGGCTTGCTATGATTATGAGTGGTAGGAGTCAGCAAGATAGCACGAGCAGTGGGGAGGAGATTTGGTCGATAGAGGTTCAGTGTGTTAAGCCCTTGCTTGGGTAGTAGGTTGGGACCAGCCATTGAAGACTGGCAGTGGCGATTAGTAGGCTATGTGTTGTAGTGTTGGTTCATAGGTGTTTGTGAGGGGATAGGAGGGTGAGGGGGATGAGTATGATGGTGGGAATGATGATTTTTAGCATTGTAGGAGATTGAAGTTATGTAAGTGGTCGGAGCCGTGAGTTCGGGCGGAGGCGACTAGTAGGGCTAGTCCTGTGCCTGCTTCGCATGCGGAGAATGCTAGTATGAGGATTGGGATGATGGTGGCGGATGATGTTTGGGTCTGGATCGGTCATATAGCTAGGGCGACGTATATGGATAGCATTATACTTTCTAGGCAAAGTAGGGCAGAGATTAAGTGGGTCCGGTGGAAGGCCAGGCCTAAGCTGCTTAGGGCAAAGGCTGAGTAGAAGCTTAGGTGTAAGAGAGACATTGGGAAAGTTATAGGGTGTGAACTATAATTTGTTGAGTCGAAATCAACTGTCTTGGTTAGACTAACTTTCCTTATTCGGCTCATTCTAGCCCGCCTTGGTGCCATTCATACATTAGTCCTAGGGTTAGTAGGAGGATTATGGTGGAGGTTCATGTTAGTGTAGTGGTAGGGTTTTGTAGTTGTGTGGCTCATGGTAGGGGTAGAAGTAAGGCGATTTCTAGGTCAAACAGCAAGAATAGAATGGCTACTAGGAAGAATCGAATTGAGAATGGCAGCCGGGCGGACCCTAGAGGGTCGAAGCCGCATTCGTATGGGGATAATTTCTCTGAGTCTGGGTTTATTTGGGCTAGTCAGAAGTTTAGTGCTGTTAGGATGATGCTTAGACTTAGAGATAGGGTTATTATGAATAGGATTATGTTCATTACTCTTCTCTGGGTTTGAACCAGATTCTAAGGATTGGAAGTCGATTGTAATCTATATACTAGAAGAGTAGGATCCTCATCAGTAGATGGTTATGTAGAGGAATAGTCACACTACGTCTACGAAGTGTCAGTATCAGGCTGCTGCTTCGAAGCCAAAATGGTGGTTTGATGTAAAGTGGAATTTAATTAGGCGTAGGAGACATACTAGGAGGAAGGTGGATCCGATGATGACATGGAGTCCGTGGAATCCGGTAGCTACGAAGAATGTTGAGCCGTAGACTCCATCGGCGATAGAAAATGGTGCCTCGTAGTATTCTATGGCTTGTAGGGCGGTGAAGTAAAATCCTAGGAGTACTGTTAGGGTTAGAGCTTGGATTGCTTGTGATCGTTTAGCTTCTATGATGCTGTGGTGGGCTCATGTAACGGTGACCCCTGAGGCTAGGAGGATAGCGGTGTTTAGGAGTGGGACGTCTATAGGGTTTAGGGGTTGGATTCCTACAGGTGGTCATTGTCCTCCAAGTTCTGGGGTGGGGGCTAGGCTGGAGTGGAAGAATGCTCAGAAGAAACCCAGGAAGAAGAAGGCTTCTGATGTGATGAATAGGACTATTCCATACCGTAGTCCTTTCTGTACGGTTGGTGTGTGGTGTCCTTGGAATGTGCTTTCTCGTACGATGTCGCGTCATCATTGTAACATGACGAGCATAGTTGAGGTTAGTCCGATGATAAGTAGGTAGGGAGAGCTGTAGTGGAATCATATGGCCAGGCCTGATGTAGTAAGCAGGGCGGCGGCGGCTCCGAGGATAGGTCATGGGCTGGGGTCTACTATATGATAAGAGTGTGCTTGGTGGGTCATTAGTGGTTAGATGTTTTCTTGTAAGTACAGGCTTAGTAGAAGTACAAAGACATAGGCTTGGATTATGGCTACTGCCACTTCTAGGATTGTTAATAAGAACAATACTAGTAGGGTTAGTAGGGACACTGCTGGTATAGTCGAGAATAGGGCGATTGTGGCTGTGGAGATTAGTTGGATGAGTAGGTGGCCTGCTGTCAGGTTGGCTGTTAGCCGTACCCCTAGGGCTAGGGGTCGGATGAGTAGGCTAGTTGTTTCGATTAGGATGAGGGCAGGGATAAGTGGCGTTGGGGTTCCTTCTGGTAGGAGGTGGCCTAGGGAGGTTGATGGTTGGTTTCGCAGTCCTGTTAGCAGGGTTGCTAGTCATAGAGGGAAGGCTAGGGCTAGGTTTATAGATAGTTGGGTCGTTGGGGTGAATGTGTAGGGTAGCAGTCCTAGCAGGTTGATCAGTAGTAGGAAGATCATTAGGGACGTGAGGATTAGAGCTCATTTGTGTCCGTTTTTGTTCAGGGGGGCTATCAGTTGTTTTGTGATTGAGTTGATTAGCCATAGTTGCAGGGTTGAGATTCGGCTGGTTACCCACCGGTTGCCTGGGGATGGCAATAGGAGGGCTGGGAATATTATTGAGATTAGAATCAGGGGGATTCCTAGTAGGGATGGGCTTGAGAATTGGTCGAAAAAGCTTAGGTTCATGGTCAGGTTCAGGGAGAAGTGGTTGTAGTTGTGGAGATTTTGTTGGATGGGGGGTTTGTAGAAACGAATGATAGAATTTTAGGTTGGATGATTATTGAGTAGGTGAATCATGAAATTAGCATGATAAAAAATCATGGGTTTGGGTTTAGTTGAGGCATGTCATTAAGGAGGTTGTCTATTCCTCTTTCTCTAGCTTAAAAGGCTAGTGCTGATCCATAGCTTCTTAATGATTAGGATGATAGTAGAGATGATCAGTTTTCGAAGTTAGCGAGTGGGGCGGATTCCACTACGATTGGTATGAAGCTGTGGTTGGCTCCGCAGATTTCTGAGCATTGCCCGTAGAATACTCCTGGCCGGGAGGCGACAAATGAGGTTTGGTTGAGTCGTCCTGGGATTGCGTCTGTTTTGACCCCCAGGCTTGGAACTGCTCATGAGTGTAGGACGTCATCGGCGGTTACAATGACCCGTACTGGCGATTCTATTGGGACGATCACTCGATGGTCAACTTCCAGGAGTCGAAAGTGTCCTAGTGGTAGGTCTGTTGTTGGTGTCATGTAGGAGTCGAATGTAAGGTCTTTGAAGTCCGTGTACTCATAGGTTCAGTACCACTGGTGCCCGATAGCTTTTAGGGTGAGGTCAGGCTGGTTGATTTCGTCTATTATGTACAGGATTTGTAGGGAGGGTAGGGCTAGTATGATCAGTACTACGGCTGGGAGGATTGTTCAGACTAGTTCGATTGCCTGTGCGTCGACTGTGTTGGAGGATAGTTTTTCTGTAAGTATGAGAGTTAGTAGGTACAGTACTAGGCTGCAGATGGCTAGGGCTGTTATTATGGCGTGGTCATGGAATTTTACTAATTCTTCCATGATAGGGGAAGAGGCGTCTTGGAATCCGAATTGTGCGTGGTTGGCCATATTTGGGTATTGAGATGTACAGGGTTTTCACCTGTAACTTAGTCTTGACAAGGCTATGTAATTGTTTTACTAACACCTCTGGATGAGAAAGAAGCATAAGTGGTGTATATGCGGTTGGCTTGAAACCAACATATGAGGGTTCGACTCCTTCCTTTCTTGGACTTGGACGAATGCTGGTTCTTCGAAGGTGTGGTATGGTGGAGGGCAGCCGTGGATTCACTCTACGTTTGTGCTAACTAGCTCTGTTTGAAGGACTTTACGTTTGGATGCAAAGGCTTCTCAGATAATGAATACTAGTATGATAACGGCAGTTAGAGAGATTAAGGAGCCGATTGAGGAGATTGTATTTCATAGTGTGTAGGCGTCTGGGTAGTCTGAGTATCGTCGTGGCATTCCGGCCAGGCCTAGGAAGTGTTGGGGGAAGAATGTTAGGTTTACTCCTACGAATATAACTCCGAAGTGAGTTTTAGCTCATGTGGAGTGTAGGGTGTATCCGGTGAATAGGGGGAATCAGTGGGTGAATCCTGCTAGGATTGCGAATACTGCTCCCATGGATAGAACATAGTGGAAGTGAGCTACTACGTAGTAGGTGTCGTGTAGGGCAATGTCTAGTGAGGAGTTTGCCAGTACGATCCCTGTCAGTCCACCGATCGTGAATAGGAAGATAAAGCCTAGGGCTCACAGTATAGGGGGATCTCACTTGATAGTCCCTCCGTGTAGAGTCGCTAGTCAGCTGAATACTTTAATTCCTGTTGGGATGGCGATGATCATGGTAGCTGATGTAAAGTATGCTCGGGTGTCTACGTCTATTCCTACTGTGAACATGTGGTGGGCTCAGACGATGAATCCGAGGAATCCGATTGATAGCATGGCTCATACTATTCCTATGTATCCGAATGGTTCTTTTTTTCCAGCGTAGTAGGCTACTACGTGTGAAATGATTCCGAATCCTGGGAGAATTAGGATGTAGACTTCTGGGTGTCCGAAGAACCAGAACAGGTGTTGGTACAGGATAGGATCACCTCCTCCGGCTGGATCGAAGAATGTGGTATTTAGGTTTCGGTCTGTTAGTAGCATAGTGATTCCGGCAGCGAGTACAGGGAGGGAGAGCAGGAGAAGTACTGCGGTAATTAATACGGATCATACGAATAGTGGGGTTTGGTATTGTGATAGGGCGGGTGGTTTTATGTTAATTGCTGTGGTAATGAAGTTGATTGCCCCTAGAATTGAGGAGATGCCTGCTAGGTGTAGTGAGAAAATAGCTAGGTCTACGGAGGCACCGGCATGGGCTAGGTTTCCGGCTAATGGGGGATATACGGTTCAACCTGTACCTGCTCCTGCTTCTACGGTTGATGAGGCTAGGAGAAGTAAGAAGGATGGAGGAAGAAGTCAGAAGCTTATGTTGTTTATTCGGGGGAATGCTATGTCTGGGGCCCCGATTATCAGGGGTACTAGTCAGTTTCCAAATCCTCCGATTATGATTGGTATTACCATGAAGAAGATTATTACGAAGGCATGGGCTGTAACTACTACGTTGTAGATTTGGTCATCTCCTAGCAGGGCGCCAGGTTGTCCTAGTTCTGCTCGGATGAGGAGGCTGAGGGCGGTACCAACTATTCCGGCTCAGGCACCGAAAATTAGGTACAGAGTGCCAATGTCTTTGTGGTTAGTTGAGAATAGTCACCGGTTGATGAATGTCATAGGTAAGATGGCTGAGTGTATAAGCGTTAGGCTGTAGTCCTTTTTACAGAGGTTTAATTCCTCTTCTTATCGGCTCTGTAGTGAAGTTCATGGTGAGTTGCAAGCTCATTGATGCACATTGATCGTGTGCCGGGGCCTGGTAGGCAGAAGCCTGTTGGTTTGGGCATGTAGCTGTTAACTATAGTATCATGGGATCGAAGCCCATCTGTCTAGTAGTTGGGAGAAAGTCCTAGCTTAATTAAAGCATCTGAGTTGCATTCAGAAGATGCAGGGTAAAGTCCTGCGGATTTTAGCAGAAACTAAGAGGGTTTAACTCTTGTCTAAGGCTTTGAAGGCCTTCGGTTTAGGTGATCCTAAGTTTCTTAAATGGCGGTAAAAATTATGGGGGAGATGGGGAGCAGTATAATGGTTATGGTAGTTAAGACGGCGACTGAGGCATTAACTGGTTTGTTGTTGTGCCATAGTTTTATGTGGTTTGTGGTGTGTGGGGGTAGTGTGACGGTTGCGCAGTATGCTAGGCGTAAGTAGAAGAATAGTCCTAGCAGGGAGAGTAGTGCAATTGTTGCTGCCGCCGGGGCTATGCTTTGTTTAGTAAGTTCTTGGATGATGAGTCATTTAGGCAGGAATCCTGTCAGGGGAGGTAACCCTGCTAGGGATAACAGGGTTAGAAGCAGGAGTGCGCTTAGTGATGGTATTTTTGCTCATATGGTCATGAGGGTCGATAGTTGTAGGGCTTTTATTGTATTTATGGTTAGGAATACTGATGCGGTTATTAGGGCGTACAAGTAGAAGTTTAGTAGGGTTAGTTTGGGATCATAAACTAGGACGATGGTCATTCACCCCAGGTGGGAGATGGAGGAGAAGGCCATGATTTTTCGGGTTTGTGTTTGGTTTAGTCCTATTCACCCGCCTACGGCTGTGGAGAGGATGGCTAGGGAAGTTAGTAGGGTGGGGTTAAGTGATTGTGAGGTTAAGAAAAGTAGCACTATTGGTGGAAGTTTCATGGCTGTTGATAGGAGGAGGCCAGTGGTTAAAGAGGAGCCTTGAAGTACTTCCGGGAATCAGAAGTGGAATGGTACCAGGCCTAGTTTTATTGACAAGGCGGCAGTTATGAGCAGGCATGCTGTTGGGTGGGTTAGTTGGGTGATATCCCATTGTCCGCTGTGTCATGCATTAATCATGCTGGAGAAGAGTACCAGAGCTGAGGCAGTTGCTTGTACTAGGAAGTACTTAGTTGCAGCTTCGATGGCCCGGGGGTGGTGGGATTTTGAGATTAGGGGCAAGACGGCTAGTGTGTTGATTTCAAGCCCCGTCCAGGCTAGAGCTCAATGGTTGCTTGAGATTGTGATGGTTGTCCCTAGTAGTAGGCTAGTGGTGAATACTAGTTTTGCTTGGGGGTTCATTAGCAGGGGAAGGAGTTTAACCATCATTTTCGGGGTATGGGCCCGATAGCTTAGTTAGCTGACCCTACTAGGAAATAATATAAAGGGAGTATGGAGGGTTTTGATTCCTTCTGTGTAGGTTCGATTCCTACTTTTCTAAGTTTAGGAAATGGGAGGGTTGGTGCACCTCCGTGTCCACTTTATCATAGTGGCCCTTAGGGCTCAGGCACATTTCCTTTGGACTTTCCTTGGGAGTGGTGGTAGGCCTGCGTAGCAGATTGGTATGCTGACGTGCCATAGACATAGGGCGAGTGTGAGGGGTAGGAAGTTTTTTCATAGTAGGTGCATTAGCTGGTCATATCGGAATCGTGGGTAGGAGGCACGGATTCATAGGAACCCTGCAGATAGGAGCAGCACTTTGGTTGCTAGTACTACTGGGAATAGTTCTTGTGGGGGATTTAGCAGGCTTGGATTGAAGAACAGAAGGGCGGTTAGTGTATTCATGAGTATGATGTTGGCGTATTCAGCCAGGAAAAATAGGGCAAAGGGTCCAGCTGAGTATTCTACATTAAACCCTGAGACTAATTCTGACTCTCCTTCTGTTAGGTCAAATGGGGCGCGGTTTGTTTCGGCAAGAGTAGAAACGTATCATATTATAGCGAGGGGCCAGCACGGGAAGATTAGGTATAGGGGTTCTTGGGTAACTGCCAGAGTGCTTAGGGTGTAGCCCCCGCTTAGTAAGATTACTGATAGTAGGATAATAGCTAGGGTCACTTCGTATGAGATAGTTTGGGCTACCGCTCGTAGTGCTCCGATTAGGGCGTATTTGGAGTTGGAGGCTCATCCTGATCATAGGATGGAGTATACAGCCAGGCTTGATATGGCAAGCAGGAATAGTAGGCCTAGGTTAAGGTCTGCAAGGGGGAAGGGGATTGGGAGAGGGGTTCATACTGAGATTGCCAGCAGGAGGGCTAGTATTGGGGTGATGATGAATAGGATGGGAGAGGATGTAGATGGGCGAATGGGTTCCTTGATGAATAGTTTTACCCCATCGGCCAGAGGTTGTAACAGACCGAATGGCCCTACGACGTTTGGGCCTTTTCGGCCTTGCATGTAGCTTAGGATTTTACGTTCTACTAAGGTGAGGAAAGCTACAGCAATTAGGATTGGAATGGCGTAGGAGAGGGCTATGATGAGGTTGACTAGGATAGGATGGTTGGCCATTAGGGTAAAAGCTAGGGAGAGGATTTGAACCTCTGATTTAAAGGACTTAAGCCTTTTGCATTTGCCGAGCTCTGCCACGCTAGCTGGTCCTTTTCTAGGACGTGGTTTGGTGTGATAGCCTTTCGTAATTTAGTTGAATTCATTACTTAAGGCGAAGGCTTGCCTGTAGTATTGGCCTCACTTTTCCTGTCCTTTCGTACTGGGAAGAGTTCGTCATAGATAGAAACCGACCTGGATTGCTCCGGTCTGAACTCAGATCACGTAGGACTTTAATCGTTGAACAAACGAACCCTTAGTAGCGGCTGCACCACTAGGATGTCCTGATCCAACATCGAGGTCGTAAACCTCCCCGTCGATACGGACTCTTGGAGGAGATTGCGCTGTTATCCCTGGGGTAGCTTGGTCCATTGATCAATTATATTGGGTCTGGGTGCTATTAGCACTTTGAGTGGTCGCTCTTAGTCTAGATGGGTGGTCTAATTTTTGGAGGATCTGTTTTTCTCCAAGGTCGCCCCAACCGAAAAATGCGGGCCAGCTCCTATGTAGGTTCGTAGGCCCAATGGGGGTGAATGTGATATAGGGTGGCCGCTGATTTTGAAGTTCCACAGGGTCTTCTCGTCTTATGGGTTTATCCCTGCTTTTGCACAGGGAGATCAATTTCACCGATTGCCTGTAAGAGACAGTTAAGACCTCGTTTAGCCATTCATACAGGCCTCAATTTACGAGGCAATTGATTGCGCTACCTTTGCACGGTTAGGATACCGCGGCCGTTGAACACTGGGTCACCGGGCAGGCATCACCTCCAATACTTGTATCGGTTTGGCTGGAGGCTATGTTTTTGGTAAACAGTCGGGCCTTGGGTTTGCCTAGTTCCTTTTACAGGTTTTAATCTTTCTTAGTAGACGCTCCTCTGTCGGGTTAACAATGTGCTTGATACTCCGCTTGTTTGATTGGTCGTATCTTGGTGGTTTGTTAATAATGTACAGATGTAAGCTTGCGTCGAAGAGGGATTTTCCCTGGTTACTCATTCTAGCATTAATTCTCCTATTTACATATAGGTTAGCCTGTTAATGATGAGGGAGTCATATAGTTTATATATTTTTGGGTATAGAGCTTTGACGCACTCTTTGTTGATGGCTGCTTGAAGGCCCACAGTACTTTTTGGGTAGTAATTATTTATCCGCTCGTAGAGATTGTATTCTTTTTTAAAGGAGCTGTACCCCCTTTAAATTGCCCTTAATTCGCTTCATTAGGGTTTGATGTGTTTCCTTGGAGGAGAATTAAGAGTGAACTTAGATTCGTTTCACAGGCAACCAGCTATCACCCAGCTCGATTGGCTTTTCACCTCTACTGGTAAGTCATCCCACTCTTTTGCAACAGAGACGGGTTCGCTCAATAATAGCTGCTCACAAGTAGCTCGCTTGGGTTTCGGGGTGGCAAACTTAAATTCATTTTGCTTGGTTTTTCTTGCTAGACCATGATGCAAAAGGTACAAGGGTTGATCTTTGCTATTTTGAGCTTAGATTGTTTCACTATTATTTCATCTTTCCCTTACGGTACGTGATCTCTATCGCTCCAATAGGTGTCTTTTCTATCGCCTATACTAGGACTAGTAAATGCTTTAGTTGGGTGTGTTAAGTAGCTTTGTTATTCCAGGTCAATGTATATTGGGCTAGAGTTTGGCATCAAGACGACCTGGCGTTATCAGGTATCTTTCAGGTGTAAGCTGAATGCTTTTGTTGAAGCTACGTCTTGGTGTGTTCTAAGTGCACCTTCCGGTACACTTACCTTGTTACGACTTGCCTCCTCTTTAGCTAAATGGCTTATTAGTTATTGGGGTTTATGGTCGCTTGCGAGGAGGGTGACGGGCGGTATGTACGTGTCCCAGGGCCGGCTTAAAGAGGGCTTGATTATCCCACTTTACTGCTAAATCCGCCTTCTAGGGGCAGTTTCATGCCCCTTTGCCGTAATGTTCTAATCTAGAAAATGTAGCCCATTGCTCCCATTCCATAGGCTATACCTTGACCTGTCTTGCTAGTGGGTAAGGACTATTGCGCTCACTGTTGAACCTTCAGGGGGGGTGGGCTGGCGACGGCGGTATATAGGCTGATCTTGCTAGAAATGGTTAGGTGTATCGTGGATCATCGATTACAGAACAGGCTCCTCTAGGTGGGTTTGGGGCACCGCCAAGTCCTTAGAGTTTTAAGCGTTTGTGCTCGTAGTTCCCGGGCGGATGCTTAGGTAGGGGGTAAAGCATCAAGATTTAGGGCCAGGCATAGTGGGGTATCTAATCCCAGTTTGGGTCCTGGCTTTCGTGGATTTCAATTAATCGTTAGTCTAAGATCTTCTTTGGTAGTTGGTCTTTTATAGGCATCTTGGGCTTATTACAGCTCAGTTGCTTTTTTATCTTAGTTACTTGGATAGCATGTGACCACTCTTTACGCCGTTATAAAGTTGATTTGGGCCTCCTGTATGACCGCGGTGGCTGGCACAGGATTTACCGTCCCTTGATTGCTATGACTAAGTCAAGTTTACACTCATTGCTTAATGTTAACTACTGCTGAGTACCCGTGGGGGTGTGGCAAGTGCGAGGCGTCTTGGGCTACTAGTGGGTGAGTGTGCCTGATACCCGCTCCTATCGACTTTGTTAAGGGTGCCTAGGGCGTTTACACTGGAACGCGGATACTTGCATGTATATGTCTAGCAACAACCAACAGTAAGGTTAGGACTAAGTCTCTTGTCCATGGGTGTTTGTGGCAGCCATCTTGACAGCTTCAGTGTCATGCTTTGTTGTAAGCTACATGGAC